GCCAAACCACCCGGTTTCCCTTGATTATTGCGGGGCATATCTCATTTCAAGATTTATCGACTGACTTGACCGGCATCCTATTTCCAGTTTATTTATAGTCTACTGAATTTTTTTATTTCTATTTTCTTTAATTTCTTTAGTTAGTATAACTCTATATGTTATACTTAGCCAAATTCTCTTGTTTTCACCTAGAATTCTTGCTAAAGAAAGCGACTTCCAAATAAAAAAAATAGAATTATTATTTTGTGTTTAAGAATTTTGAACTTATTATTCTTTTGATTATTTGAATTTTTGTTTTTCTAAAAATTCGATTTATAATTTAGGTTTTTTTAGGAATAGAATAAGGAGGTCTTTTTGTCGTTTTTTTTCTTAGTGATTTAGAATAGAACAAGTATTCAAATGTAAGAGAATGAAGAGGTTTTTCTACCTCAGGATTTCAAATATCTTAGTGTTGGGATATTTCGTTTATTAGAATCTGGGTGGGGTTTTCTCTTGATTGAATACAGGAAAAGAGGACCGTCCCTTTTTTGTTGTGCTTCGCTAGGTCTAGGTAAGATATATGAGGCAAAAGCTTATTTTACTATATTTACAGTGTATTGTTGACAAGGAAACTTACCAAAGAGATTCGTTTTTCAACAAGCTTTAGCTTGTCCACAAATACATCAGGTTATTCCCTAGATCTCTGTGAATAACTCTTCGGGTTTTTGAACCGGGCTCGTGTCATGATTTTGACTTCTTAAATTCATTTTAATTAAGGTTAGGTATACCAAAGAAAAGGAGTATCGCTCCTTAATTGTGGACAGGAAAATTCCATAATATCAATTTTCCTACGAAGATTAATGACAAAGGATTGGTTGGTTTGTTTATCCACGATTGGAAACGGATCGATTCGATCCCTTGAAATACGCTTTTCTTTCACTTTTGTGTTCTGCTTTAAACGATTCTTGTGAGTGAGTTTTTGGGAAAAAATTTTTATTTCGATGACCCGATTAGTTACAAACAACAAACAAGAATGAATAAATGAAAATTTGAAATGAAAAATTCTACAATTTTTTATTTTATTCATGTTAATTTTATAGAGCTCTAGGGCTATACGGACTCGAACCGTAGACCTTCTCGGTAAAACAGCTCAAACTTTTTATTATCAAAATGATTTGAACTGTTTCAAAGACCCAACATGCATTTTTTTTGCATTGGGCTCTTTCATTAACTGATAGAAATATCAGCCAATTCACCATATTTTTTCTTGATAGAAAAATAAGATAAGGAGATGGTTCCACGTGCTCTGATTCATTATTTGGGATTATGATTCAGGAGCACTACCAAAGTGTTTCAAGGGTGGGGTTATCTTGACGTAGGTCTGCCTCTGGCCTAGATCGTTTTAAGTTAAATAAAGTCTCTATCGTTCTGTTTAGAAAATTCAATATGAAACTTCATACACCTTAAAGTTCATAGGACGAAAAGAGATTTTTTGAGGACCTTATACTCATTATGCCTAGCATTGAATGTACTGTTATTCACCTTATCAATACCTCAAATCAATGATGGGGTCTGGTTGGTACCTACATGGGCACTCAAATCGGACCGACCCACTTGTCAGGCTATTGTTCCCTCAAAGTTATGGAGTAAGACATTGATTTCTCAATAAGATCCATTTTTTGGATTGTATGATATGATAGACTCCCCTGAAAAGCATTGGCGCGCGTGTAAACGAGGTGCTCTACCAACTGAGCTATAGCCCTTAGTACTTGTGATGCATATTTTATCATGTATATAATTTGTTGTCAAGATGAATATTCTATGATCCAACATCCTAAATTTTTGAGTGTTATTGCTTAAATTATTATTGCGTATAAAGAATCTGATATTTATAATCCATCAATGAGATGGGTTGCATTTGGTTCTCTTTGGAATACTAAATGACCTACTTAACTCAGTGGTTAGAGTATCGCTTTCATACGGCGGGAGTCATTGGTTCAAATCCAATAGTAGGTAGAACTTATTAGATACCGGAGTCAATGGTATCTAATAAGTTTTTTCCCCATCCTCTTCCATTTTTATGGATTTTGTATTTTTATTTATTTCTATTTCATTTTTTGAATTGCGTTAAGATTCCGCTTGATTGGATTCAAGCGAAAGAATCGAATCCAAAAAAATAGGGTTTAGAAACAGAACTTCTTTGGATTATTTGAACGCACCAACTAGTTATGAAATCGCATTGACAGCCTCTACTCTTGTCCTAGCTCGTCGGAGAGCTAGATTTGCCTCAATTATTTGTCTCTTTCCTTCAGCTTTTCTCAAATTAGCTTCTGCTATTTCAAGAGTTTGCTGAGCTTCTTGGGGATCAATATCATTACCCTTTTCCGCATCATTTACTAAAACAGTGATCTCATTATTGCCTATTCTAGCAAAACCACCCATCAGAGCCATCGTTAACCATTGGTCCTTAAGGCGTATTCTCAAAATCCCTATATCTACAGCTGTAGCAATAGGAGCATGG